GTGGGCGATTTGGATTACTATTTAGAGATCGATATTACCCCCCCTTTTTTTTTTACCTACCTTTTCAAAAAAAATGATTGAAGTTTTACTATTTGGAATCGTGTTAGGCCTAATTCCTATTACTTTGGCTGGGTTATTCGTAACTGCGTATTTGCAATACAGACGGGGCGATCAGTTGGACCTTTGATTAAGTAAGAGCTCGTCTCTTTTTAAATAAGATCTCTTTGTTTTATTGACCTCCTGCGGATTAAAGAAAGGAGGAGGTCAAATTCGGGTTGCTGCTCTAATTAGTAAAGTTATTTACTTGTAATTCGACCCAAGAAGAACAGAAGCACGCTCTGTAGGATTTGAACCTACGACATCGGGTTTTGGAGACCCGCGTTCTACCGAACTGAACTAAGAGCGCTTTCTTTCTTATCCCAATATCAATATATATAAAGGGCTATATGTAAATAAAAGAATTTGATTTGTAACCCCTACTTTGGATGCATATAGTATCATAAAGCATTATATATGTCTAATTTTTATTGATCTCAACAGATCCTTCATTACTGCAATGGATGGGAGAAGTAATAGATAGGGATGACAGGATTTGAACCCGTGACATTTTGTACCCAAAACAAACGCGCTACCAAGCTGCGCTACATCCCTTTCAATTGGCCTATAGTGTCATTGTAGAGACTCCCCATCTTGTTTTCCACATCTGGATTTCCCTCATTGATATACAATTTCTCTTTTCAATTTTTTTTTCCTCTCATATAACAATATAACATATAATAACATATAATAAAAGAAAAAGAATCAAATATATCAATCAAATATAAATATATATAATATAAATCGGGAATGTTCAGAAAAGAAAGTAAGTGGACACTTTTTTCTGTTGTAAAGAAAGTAAAATAGAGTCAACCAGGGGATTGTTTGTTATATTATATATATTTATATTCATTTGAGTTAGGGATTCCGCGTACAAATACAAGTGATCCTTAACGACATGTTTATCTGATCATATATGTATTACAATAAAAAAGGAGGATTTTCAATGCGAGATATAAAAACGTATCTTTCCGTGGCACCTGTGTTAAGCACTCTATGGTTCGGGTCTTTAGCAGGCCTATTGATAGAGATTAATCGTTTATTCCCAGATGCGTTAACATTCCCCTTTTTTTCATTCTAGTTGGGGATGAAGAAGATTATAGATAGAATAAATTATCTGTGACTAACCCTTTTTGTTTTGTGCTTTCTGTCAGTTTTTTAGGATAAAAAAGAAGGAAAGATAAATAATCAAAGAAGATTCATCCGCAACGAAACTCGGGTTCACGCTGAATTAATAGAGGGAGAACAGAAATGTAAAGTAAATAATAAAGGTCGCGGACAACAAACGCATACAAGATACTGAAATTAAATACTATAACTAATTGATAGATAGTTAGAAATCATCGTATTATTTATATATATTATATTTATTCTCTATTGATTTGATTGAAATGAAGTATTTAAGAATTGGGTTTCGAGTCAGCAACTTCTTTTTTTATTTTTCGTTTCAAAAATAGAAGAGTTGAGTGAATAAAAAAAAGGGGGGTTTATGGCCAAGAGTAAAAATGTCAGAGTAAAGGTTATTTTGGAATGTAACAGTTGTGTCCGAAACGATATTAATAAGGAATCGCGGGGCATTTCCAGATATATTACTCAAAAGAATCGACACAATACGCCTAGTCGATTGGAATTGAGAAAATTTTGTCCCTATTGTTACAAGCATACGATTCATGGGGAGATAAAGAAATAAAGAAAATGTAACGCGCTTGTAACCCCTCCAAGGAACAGCAATAAATTACATAACATAATATTAATATAATTTTAATATTATATAAAATATAAATAAAATTAAAATAATAATAATATTATATTTATATAATTATTAATTATATAATAATATTATATATTATATTATATATTATATATGAAATATAAAATACGTTAATGTATATATAAATATATAAAAATATAAAATTTAAATATAAAACATAACAATATATTATATATAAAGTATATCAAAGTAGAAAAAAAATAATATCAAAATATCAAAAATTTAATAAAAAACCAATCCTATTTCATCCTATTTCGGTAGGATCACAAATGAAATTCGAATTAAGAAATCAGATTTAATAAGGAATAAACCATGGATAAATCCAAGCGACTTTTTCTTAAATCCAAGCGATCTTTTCGTAGGCGTTTGCCCCCAATTGGATCGGGGGATCGAATTGATTATAGAAACATGAGTTTAATTAGTCGATTTATTAGTGAACAAGGAAAAATATTATCTAGACGAGTGAATAGATTGACTTTGAAACAACAACGATTAATTACTATTGCTATAAAGCAAGCTCGTATTTTATCTTTGTTACCCTTTCTTAATAACGAGAAACAATTTGAGAGAACTGAATCGACTCCTAGAACCACGGGTCCTCGAATTAGGAATAAATAGTAAATGGATAAATAGGCTATTCCTCAATTGCAATTTTATCAAAATTTCAATATGAACCCCAACTCCGATTTTTTTTGTTCGAAAAATTTGAAAATCCCCGATTGGATTGTCACATCATAAGCAAAAATTGCTTCTTTTTTTAATGTGTTGATTCATTTTTTTTTGTTACTTTTTTTACTATGATACTATATTACATACTACTATGATACTTATGATACTATATTCCATACTATAATTAAATTACAATTACATTACTCTATTTTTTTTTCTTGATTTCTCTTATTTATTTTATATTAATATTTCTACTCGACTCGACCTTCCCGGAGCTCATTCTCCGGGGCCCCGTTTAAATCATTACAGTGGATTCCTTCTAATCTCCTTATTTAAGGATCTGATTGGAAATCATGTAAAGACAATTTTTATTTGATACGGCTATTTGTGCAAGTATTTTACGATTAAGAAGCAACTGCCTCTTATACAGATCATGTATGTATCTGCTATAACTATAGGATACCAAAATATCACGAATTGCTGCATTTATTCGAGTAATCCACAAACGACGAAAATTTCTCTTTTGCCTGCCCCTATCCCGATGAGCAGAACTCAAGGCTCTTATTTTCTGTTGAATAGTATTTCGAGTAAGTCGTGAATGAGTCCCTCGAAAGGTTGATGCAAATAAACGAATTTTTATTCTACGTCTCCGAGCTATATACCCTCGTCTAATTCTGGTCATTGAATAAAATGAAACTTTGATGAATAACTAATTTATTTATTTTCTTTCAGTCATTCTTTTTCCCTTTCCTGGTCTATTAATAACAAAACGGATTCTTCCAATGTATAAAAAAAATTCCAATGGCTTTTGCTACTATGACCTTCCCAACCACCATTTTTCCAGGCATTTAACCTCGAAATAAGAAATTGTATTGATACTAGGTATCAACAAAAAAAATAGTCAATTGTAACTAAAGTTGAGTCTAGTATAAAGTATCAATAAAACGTAAAGGTAAATGGATAAATAAAATAGTGGGTTCCATCGTTTCTATGGCTACTTCTTAAACGGTGAGGTCCTCTCTATACACCGGAGCCCTTTCCACCATTACATTAATCAATGTTATTAGTAACTTGTACAGTTCACATTTTTTGACTCTACCCATGAATTGTCCAGTACTAGGTCTTTTCACAACGAGATCTACCCATACAGTAACGGTATTTAATTACAAAGGTTGGCCAGGTAGCTGACCCTGTATAGTCCGTTCTTGCAAGAGTAGGAACATAATTTTTTTGCTTCTTAAATATGATTTCCCCCGCTTAATGGATAACCATTTGCTACCACTGGGGAATTGCTTTTCATCTCCAACTGAGGTGATTGGATTTGCACCAATAGAAACCATAAATTTGATACGCAATGGAGGTTTTTTTCTATATCGATTGGAATTCTTCCATCCTATCCTATTCATTGGTACTGGTCATTGATACTGGAAAAATTTGTACTTTTTATTTTGTTCCGGCTCATGATCTGAACGGGTCGCACATACACCCGAGTACATGTTCCTCGACGCTGAGGACATCCCCGAAGAGCGGGGGATTTTGTTACATTTTTTATTGGCTGTCTTGTGTTTCTAATAAGTTGTTTAATAGTTGGCATACTTAATCGTATAGAAAATGGGCTGGTTTAGATCAATCCTAACCAGATAATTATGAATTCTTTCTATTTTCTTTTTTTTTTACTAGCGGATAAAAGATTCAATTTAGATTTAAAAGATTCAATTTAGATTCATGCAAATTATGGTTCGAAATGGAATCGCGGATTTACGTGAAATCCCCAGCATTTTCGATCGCTACCAGATCAACAATTCCATGAGCTTGGGCTTCTGTTGCTGACATAAAAACGTCCCTTTCCATGTCTTCGGATACAACCCATAAGGGGTTACCCGTTCTTTGTACATAAACCCTTGTGAGGGTTTCGCGGAGTTTCAGAAGTTCTTCCGCTTCGAGGACAAATTCTCCTGTTTGTGCCTCATAAAAAGAACTCGCAGGTTGATGGATCATTACCCTGATGATATAACATAATGAATGTTTCCGCGATCTCGTACGATTGATTGGACTAGGGAAAAAGATAAAGAATAACAAGAATAAAAGATATATAATTGAAAAACCGTACAGGCATTTTTTTTTTTTGTGCATTGCATACGGCTCCACAATGGACTTTTTACGAACGTAAAAAAACGAAATAGGATCCAACAGACCAAAATCGAATCGTTAAGTGATCCATTTACCACCCTTCTTTTCGGAGGTTCAAAAATACTATGATGGTTCCGTTGCTTTCTATATTTATGATTTATCTCATATGTGATTCAGCAATCCCAAAGTTTCTTTTTGATCCGATCAAATAAGTAAAAAAACGATCTTGTTTTTTTTTCATTTGAGTATTCTTTCTTCATCCCATAAATTCAATATTGGAAAGAGACTTTATTTGGCATGAAAAAAAGGTTTGTGACGCTGAAATGAAGCCCAGATAGATAAGATCAAATAATAAATACCCTTTGTCTTGTCCTTGTCTCATATTACTCGCCCGATATACAATTCTATGTTATGAAAAAACAATAATGGTTTGTTCATATCAAACTCGAAGTGCCATGCTATTATTACTTAAATATTATCCTCAAATTCTTATTTATATTTTATTATTTTATTTTATATTAATATTAAATATCGCGAAGGCATAGTCTTCTTTTTTCTCTCAAATAAAAAACTCATTGGCGCCAAGCGTGAGGGAATGCTATACGTTTCGTAATTTCTCCTCCGACCAGGATGAAAGATCCCATTGAAGCGGCTAATCCCATGCATATTGTATGCACATCTGGTGGCACAAATTGCATAGTATCATAAATTGCGACTCCAGGTATTACCCACCCGCCGGGGGAATTTATAAACAAATAAAGATCTCTGGTCTCATCCTCTATACTGAGATATACCATCAGGCCAATTAGTTGGTTTGAGATCTCGCTATCAACTTCTTGACCTAAAAAAAGTAATCTTTCTCGATGAAGTCGATTGATTAGGACAAAATTTTATCCCTTAGGAACCGTACACGCGCCTTTGGATGCATACGGTTCAAAAAAAAAAAGAATCAATGTGTTGATTCCACCCCACTTTCCTTTTTTTTATAGTAGGACTTTTCCACCTCCTAATGAAGGGGCTTTTTCTTCGATTTTTTTTTCGAAATATTTTTTCTCTCTGTAAACAATAAAAGAATCCACTAAACTTATCTAATTAACCTCTCATTGATATATTGTTTCATCGAAATCTAATCCAAATTACGATGTAATTTTCTTGTTCCTGAATGGGCCTCCTCCATTTTTTTAGGTTTATGTTCTACTCCGGGTAAAGATCCGCCCGATTTCAATTTGCACATATAGGACAAATGTTCCCAATACCACTTACTTTTACTTTTTTCAATGCATTTCGTGCTTTTTTTACAACAAATACGTGATGTAGTCATAATAAAATTTCATTAATTGGCAGTTTGAGATCGCCCATATGCTATCAAGTAATCACTTATGGTACAAGTGGTAATCATACATATATTACCAATTGGGTATTTTCTGAACGGAGCCTGGATACTTCATTTTATTGGATTGATCCCTCCAAGCCAACCATAAATTTTGCTAATTGATAATATTGATTTCGATCCCCTTAAAATGTAATTGCATTTCACGCTCCAAATTATTAATTATTGATGGTTCAAACAATCTTTTTTGGGCGAAACAGAGGGTATCTCGATCGGGGGAGAGAACGGGGAAATCCCATATGACCCAATATGTCTGACAAGTCGCACTATACGTCAACCCAAATTGCATCTTCCTCTCCAGGACTCCGAAAAGGCACTTTTGGAACACCAATAGGCATCAACTAAAAGAAAGGGGGTTAAGTACTATATTTTACTTTGATGTGGAAACGTAATGTTTTTATCCCTAGATATTACGAAATAGTAAGACGAAATTGATATTAATAAGAGAAAATTCTTACAAAAGGATCGGGCTCTTCGAATGATGAACAAATATCTACGCATTCGCTCATAGAAAATGGGACCAATCCCCATTGCGTATTGGTACTTATCGGGTATAGAATAGATCTGCTTATCTTTGTTCCTATAAACAGAATTGTTCCATTATTCCCAATGAAATGGAATTCAATAAATATGAACCCTTCTTCCGAAATAATCCACTGAAAGGGAGAGGTCCATATCATAGTCTTTTCCAAATGCAATAAAGTTACATAGTGTCTATTTTTCTTTGATAAAGGGGTATTTCCATGGGTTTGCCTTGGTATCGTGTTCATACCGTCGTATTGAATGATCCCGGTCGGTTGATTTCTGTACATATAATGCATACAGCTCTCGTTGCTGGTTGGGCCGGTTCAATGGCTCTATATGAATTAGCCGTTTTTGATCCCTCTGACCCCGTTCTTGATCCAATGTGGAGACAGGGTATGTTCGTTATACCCTTCATGACTCGTTTAGGAATAACCAATTCGTGGGGCGGCTGGAGTATCACAGGGGGGACTATAACGAATCCGGGTATTTGGAGTTACGAGGGTGTGGCCGGGGCACACATTGTGTTTTCTGGTTTGTGCTTCTTGGCGGCTATCTGGCATTGGGTATATTGGGATCTAGAAATATTCTCTGATGAACGTACAGGAAAACCTTCTTTGGATTTGCCCAAGATCTTTGGAATTCATTTATTTCTTTCAGGATTAGCTTGCTTTGGATTTGGTGCATTTCATGTAACAGGCTTGTATGGTCCTGGAATATGGGTGTCTGATCCTTATGGACTAACCGGAAAAGTCCAATCTGTAAATCCTGCGTGGGGGGTAGAAGGTTTTGATCCTTTTGTTCCGGGAGGAATAGCCTCTCATCATATTGCAGCGGGTACATTGGGCATATTAGCGGGCCTATTCCACCTTAGTGTCCGCCCTCCCCAACGCCTATACAAAGGATTACGTATGGGTAATATTGAAACTGTCCTTTCCAGTAGTATCGCTGCTGTCTTTTTTGCAGCTTTTGTTGTTGCTGGAACTATGTGGTATGGCTCCGCAACTACCCCAATCGAATTATTTGGTCCCACTCGTTATCAATGGGATCAAGGCTACTTCCAGCAAGAAATATATCGAAGGGTTGGTGCCGGACTAGACGAAAATAAGAGTTTATCAGAAGCTTGGTCTAAAATTCCTGAAAAATTAGCTTTTTATGATTACATTGGCAATAATCCAGCAAAAGGAGGTTTATTTAGAGCGGGCTCGATGGACAATGGGGATGGAATAGCTGTTGGATGGTTAGGACATCCCATCTTTAGAGATAAAGAAGGGCGTGAGCTTTTTGTACGCCGTATGCCTACTTTTTTTGAAACATTTCCAGTAGTTTTGGTAGACGGAGACGGAATTGTAAGAGCTGATGTTCCGTTTAGAAGGGCAGAATCTAAGTATAGTGTCGAACAAGTAGGAGTAACTGTTGAGTTCTATGGGGGTGAACTCGATGGAGTCAGTTATAGTGATCCTGCTACTGTGAAAAAATATGCTAGACGTGCTCAATTGGGTGAAATTTTTGAATTAGATCGTGCTACTTTGAAATCAGATGGTGTTTTTCGTAGCAGCCCAAGGGGCTGGTTCACTTTTGGACATGCTTCGTTTGCTTTGCTCTTCTTTTTCGGACATATTTGGCATGGTGCTAGAACCTTGTTCAGAGATGTTTTTGCTGGTATTGACCCAGATTTGGATGCTCAAGTGGAATTTGGAGCATTCCAAAAACTTGGAGATCCAACTACAAAGAGACAAGTCGTCTGATACAACACTGCTCTTGTGCCTTTATTGTATTTTTATTATTTAACTTTGACATAAAGTACCAGAGAAATCTTGATTTGACTCACCGCCCTTTCTTTGACTTTTGGACTTTTGACTCTTGTCCTTTCTTAATCTGGGAAATGATCCCAAATGAACAGGTGTGGAAGCTATAATTGTAAACCACGATCGAATTTATGGAAGCATTGGTTTATACATTCCTCTTAGTCTCGACTCTAGGAATCATTTTTTTCGCAATATTTTTTCGAGAGCCACCTAAGGTTCCGACTAAAAAGGCGAAATAATTTTTTATTATCTTATATTATCTTTATCTAAATGGAAGTAAGGTCTAAATGGAAGTAAAGTAATGAGCCTACCAATATGGTAGGCTCATTACTTTACTTCAACTAGTCCCCGTGTTCCTCGAATGGATCTCTTAGTTGTTGAGAGGGTTGCCCAAAAGCGGTATATAAGGCGTACCCGGTAAAACTTACAAGTAAACCAGATATAAAGATGGCAACTAAGGTTGCTGTTTCCATTATTATCAAATTTCAAAATATCGGATCTATGATAAGATCCTTTATTTACAACGGAATAGTATACAAAGTCAACCAATTTCAACCAATGCAATAGGATTTATGGCTACACAAACCGTTGAGGATAGTTCTAGATCTGGTCCAAGACGAACTAATGCAGGGAGTTTATTGAAACCATTGAATTCAGAATATGGTAAAGTAGCTCCTGGGTGGGGAACTACCCCTTTGATGGGGGTCGCAATGGCTCTATTTGCGGTATTCCTATCTATTATTTTGGAGATTTATAATTCTTCCGTTTTACTGGATGGAATTTCAATGAATTAGGTCCATAAAAATAATCAAGTCCTGGCTTTTCAATCCAAAATGAATTACTTAGGACTCAGATTTCTAGGCCATTTTGGCAGTTCGATCGTGAAATTCCTTTGTTTCTGTATTTCCGGAATATGAGTGTGTGACTTGTTATAATGGATCCTATTGATAGTACAGAGAATGGGTCTGTCATCTTGAGAGAGATAAGTTCTGCTTCGTCGGATATTCATTTTTTTATCTGGAGCACGGAATATATAAAATAGATCGAGAAATATTTGAACTATGATTCATACCTACTATTTAAACCTCGCGACTGGATTAAAAAAAAGAAATTTCAAAGATTTATCAGTATAAATCGAAAGGGTTTTCTTCCTTAAAAATTATGTTTCTGTTTATTTTTTTATTTTGACCAATAGACAAATAAAATTCCTAATTTTGATTTTTTTTATTCAAAAATTAATTGAATGAATAAGTTGAATAAGTGGCGATGATCAAATGGTTCTTACTCAGAAAACCTTTGGGCTTGGGAACTTTATTCAACATCGTGGTTCTAGTATGAATCTGAGGTTTCAATTGATTCAGAGGGTCTCAACAAGAGAATTCCTATAAAAAAAAAAGACCTTTTCAGAATTCGATACAAATAAAAAAAAATAGGGATAAAATAGGGATAAAGAAGATTCAAGAAGCCTGTGCTATCAACATAAAGACGAATGAGCTGACTTGATATTTTGGCATTATCATCACAAAGAAAAGCTTTAGGATTTTTTCCTTCGTATCTTCAGAGAAGATTTAATCCGGGGAATAAGAACAAATTCAAAAATTTCTATTACATATTCGTTACAACCAGTATTTTGATGTTTCTGCTTGAGCTGTACGAGATGAAATTCTCATATACAGTTCTCCGAGGGGGAGTTCACCCGGTTTACCTATCTCAATAAAGTATATGATTGGTTCGAAGAGCGTCTAGAGATTCAGGCGATTGCAGATGATATAACTAGTAAATATGTTCCTCCTCATGTTAACATATTTTATTGTCTAGGGGGAATTACACTTACTTGTTTTTTAGTACAAGTAGCCACGGGATTTGCCATGACTTTTTATTATCGTCCGACCGTTACCGAGGCCTTTGCTTCTGTTCAATACATAATGACTGAAGCCAACTTTGGTTGGTTAATTCGATCAGTTCATAGATGGTCGGCAAGTATGATGGTCCTAATGATGATCTTGCACGTATTTCGTGTGTATCTGACTGGTGGGTTTAAAAAACCTCGCGAATTAACTTGGGTTACGGGTGTGGTTCTGGCTGTATTGACCGCATCTTTTGGTGTAACTGGTTATTCCTTACCTTGGGACCAAATCGGTTATTGGGCAGTCAAAATTGTAACAGGTGTACCTGATGCTATTCCTGTAATAGGAGCCCCCTTAGTCGAGTTATTGCGCGGAAGTGCTAGTGTGGGTCAATCAACTTTGACCCGTTTTTATAGTTTACACACTTTTGTATTACCCCTTCTTACTGCTGTATTTATGTTAATGCACTTCCCAATGATTCGTAAGCAAGGTATTTCTGGTCCTTTATAGAGAGGGCATATAGATATTTTGAGTCTATCATATTCTATTTTGGGAAGGAACAAACAAAACAATAGTATTTTATTGCTACAAATATGGGTTATTGAAAAGAATAAGACATGTGTTTGGATATTTCCTTTCAACTATCTGTATTATTTTATTTGTTTGATACGAATAGTTGAAGTGGATTCTCCGAAGAGAATATGGATTATGGGAGTGTGTGACTTGAACTATTGATTGGCTCGCGCGGATATATGATCCGCCACATTGGAATTTACAACCAAATGTGTCTCTGTTCCAACCACCACGTAAGCCCCATACATAGGATAGGCTGGTTTGCTTGAGGAGAATTTTTTCTATGATCAGACCAGACCCGATTTGAGTCGCGCATGAATTGGCTCCGTAAGATCCAGTAAAATAAGTAAGTGATATAATTCGGATTTCTATCTATTCCACTTAATTTACACTTACTTAATAGTATGGAAATGTATTCATTTCCACTGCATTGATTCTTCGACCTATCATACTATCGGAGTGAAACAAAGGATCTAAAGAAAAACAGAGGCTAGACTCTATTAGTAACAAGTAAATCTTTTGTATGTAAGACGAGTTGAGAGATTTTGGGGAATAAAGACCAATTGCAAGGCACGAGACGACCCAAAAAGCACTTGATTATAATCAAATTTGTAAGCCTACGTGGGTATTGAGCATTTACCTGTATGTAATTGTAAAAACTGAATTTTTTGCAATGTCTAGTTGCAACTCCGGAAAATGGAATCCGGTCAATTTTTTTTTTTTTACTTTTACATGGAGTCATATATTTGTTGATATGAATGACATATCGATTTTATATGGATATATATATATTTTTCTTGCTCGAGCCGGATGATGAAAAATTATCATGTCCGGTTCCTTCGGGGGATGGATCCATAAGAATTCACCTATCCCAATAACAAAGAAACCTGACTTGAATGATCCTGTATTAAGAGCGAAATTGGCGAAAGGGATGGGGCATAATTATTACGGCGAACCCGCATGGCCAAATGATCTTTTATATATTTTTCCAGTAGTAATTCTGGGCACTATTGCATGTAATGTAGGTTTGGCGGTTCTAGAACCGTCAATGATTGGCGAACCGGCGGATCCATTCGCAACTCCTTTGGAAATATTACCTGAATGGTACTTCTTTCCTGTATTTCAAATACTTCGTACAGTACCCAATAAGTTATTGGGAGTTCTTTTAATGGTTTCAGTACCGGCAGGATTATTAACAGTACCCTTTTTGGAGAATGTTAATAAATTCCAAAATCCGTTTCGTCGTCCAGTGGCTACAACTGTCTTTTTGATTGGTACCGCAGTAGCTCTTTGGTTGGGTATTGGAGCAACATTACCTATTGATAAATCTCTAACTTTAGGTCTTTTTCAAATTGATTTCACCGTGAAATAAAATATCACAACGTATCCTTCTAGGGAAGTAAATCTTCCCTAGAAGGATACGTTTATTCCAGTTAATTCTGAATTTCTTTTCAATATAAGGATTGTGCTGAATAAATTTTAGCAAATAAAAAAGGATGAAATCATTCCAATGGACTTCAACAAAAAAAACTTATTCTTAGGTAAATCAATAATCAATTACGAAATGTTTTTGTATAATGACCAATATCTGTTTTACATCTTCTAGGCGAAAATGTTCAATTTTCAGAAGATCTTCTTGGCTCTTATTCAAAAGGTCTAATAATGTATGTATATTGGACCTTTTGAGGCAATTATAAGTCCTGGAAGGCAATTCTAATTGGTCAATAAAAATACATTTCAATTCGATTTCTTTTTTTTTTCTTCGTTTATCCAATCCATCATGAAAAGTAAAAAAGGGTAAAGTAACCCTATTTTGATTTTGATTGTCCTCCATATTTTTATCTTGTTCTTCTGCATGTAGAAACGGAATAAATAAATCAATCAAATTACGGGAGGCTTCATAAAGTGCTTCTTTAGGAGTTAAACTTCCATTCGTCCATATTTCGAGAAAAAGTATCTCTTGTTTTTCATTCCCATTACTATAAGAATGAATACTATGATTTGCATTTCGAACAGGCATGAATACAGCATTTATCGGATAACTCCCTTCTTCAGCGTTATTGGGTGTTTTCATACGATATCCTCGATTACTTTCGATTTGTAATCCAATACAAAAATCAATTGGTTCCGTCAGGCTAGCTATATGCTGTGTAGTATCAACGATTTCCACAGAAGGTGGTGAGATGATGTCTTGAGCAGTTACATATCCAGGACCCTTGACGCAAATAGATGCGTCGCGAGTTCCATACAGATTACTTTTCAATACAATTTCTTTCAAATTAATTAAAATTTCGTGTACGGATTCTTCAATACCTACTATGGTAGAATATTCATGTGGTATCTTTTCAGATTTTGCGCGTGTGATACATGTTCCTTCTATTTCTCCAAGCAAAGCCCTTCGCATCGCAATGCCTATTGTATCGGCTTGACCTTTCATAAGCGGAGACAGAATAAAACGTCCATAATAAAAACGCTTATTGTCTTCTCTTGATTCAACACACTTCCACTGTAGTGTCTGAGTGGATACTGCTACTTCTTCTCGAAACATAGTCATATTATTTGATCCGATCATTTAATCATTTCTTTCTCTTGAAATTCGTTTAATTATCAACTTCAATTCTTATTTCTATATACGCCTTTTTTTAGGAGGCCTACACCCATTATGTGGCATAGGGGTTACGTCTCTGACAAAACTTAATAGTATACCACTTCTACGAATGGCTCGTAATGCTGCATCTCTTCCAAGACCAGGACCTTTTATCATAACTTCGGCTCGTTGCATACCTTGATCTACGACTGTACGAATAGCGTTTGCGGCTGCGGTTTGGGCAGCAAACGGTGTCCCTCTTCTTGTGCCCCTGAAGCCGCAAGTACCGGCGGAGGACCAAGAAATAACCCGACCTCGTATATCTGTGATCGTTACAATGGTATTGTTGAAACTTGCTTGAACATGAATAACCCCTTTTGGTATTCGACGTCCATTCTTACGTGAACTAATGCGCCCATTCCTACGTGAGCCAATTCTTGTTATGGTTTTTGTCATATTTTATTTAATCATCTCCTAAATATGAGTCAGAAATATACAGATATATTATTTTCATGTCAAAATGGGTCCTTTATTTGTGTATTGAGTCCTTTGGAGAGTCTTTTTAAAGAAAAGATTATCCTTGCCTCTGTTTATGCCTCGGGTTGAAACAAATTACTATAATCCGTCCCCGCCTACGGATCAGTCGACATTTTTCACAAATTTTACGAACGGATGCCCTAATTTTCATTGTTATTTGTTACTCCTAAATTTTTATTTTTTATCTACTCCTTCGAAGAAAAAGAAAAGAAGTCTCTTGAAATTTTGAACCTCCGATTGTATCCGAACAAGAAGAATGTTGAAAGGTCACTACGAACCCGAAACATACCAAAGTGATTCAGTAATGAAACCTTCATGAATCCATTTTTTTTTGTTCTTTCATTCCAGGTAACCCCTTTAATTATCAACTCATGGAGTAGGAGTGATATTAGACAACCCTTCCTCTCAAAAAAAAGAATAGGAAGTTTTCCTACGGATGCAATTCGTAGATCATAAAGATCACCATATATATAACAAAATTTCTCCCCCGATTCCTTCTAGTCGAGCCTCTCGGTCTGTCATTATACCTCGAGAAGTCGAAAGAATTACAATACCCATTCCTCCTAAAATCCTAGGAATTCGTTGATGGTTGGAATAGATTCGTAGGCCGGGTCGGCTGATACGTTTTAAAACAGTTCTATATGGCCCTTTTCTATTCCTTCTATGTCGCAGAGTTGAAACCAAGAAATATTTCTTGCTTACTGGTACTCGATGTTTTCTCACATTTTCGATAAAGCCTTCGCGTAGAAGTATTTTAACAATGTTTTCAGTGATATTTGTAGATGCTATTCGAACCGTTCCTTTTTTATCCATGTCAGCATTTCGTATAGAAGTTATTATTTCGGCAATAGTGTCCCTACCCATGATGAACTATAATTATTGGTGCCTCCGGGTTTTTATATAATCAGCATGCTCTACTCTTTTCTTTTTTTTTCATGAATTATTAAAGGTATATGCGTGAGAAACAATCTACTAATGCATTCTACTAATTAATGGAATCTAATTCAGTTCAGATATCTTACTATGAACCTCCCTTTTTTTATGTTTTATTATGTTTTCATCTATTAGTATTTATTTAGAATCTATTTATAATACCTCAGGAGCTAATGAGACTATTTTAGTAAAATTCAACTGTCTCAATTCCCGAGCGATCGCACCAAAAACTCGAGTTCCTTTGGGATTTCCTTCTTGATCAATGACAACTGCTGCATTGTCATCATATTGTATTATCATACCATTGTCACGTTTGAGTTCTTTACATGTACGTACAATTACAGCTCTGATCACTTCTGATCTTTGTAGAGGCATATTGGGAACTGCTTCTTTGATTACAGCAACAATAACGTCACCAATATGAGCATATCGGCGATTACTAGCTCCTATGATTCGAATACACATTAATTCTCTAGCCCCGCTGTTGTCCGCTACATTTAAATAGGTCTGAGGTTGAATCATATCATTCTTATTATTTTTCTCTTTTTTCTTTCAATGCTAACTAACTAATAACTAAAGGGCGAAGAAAAAAAGAAGAAAGATTTTTGGTCCAAAAATAAAAAAAACTGCGGTTTTTTCATCACAAGGCCCCTTTCCTTTCGTTCCATATCCCTATCCCGCAATAACGAATTGAGTTCGTATAGGCATTTTGGACGCAGCTATAGAAATAGCTTCTCTGGCTACAATTTCTGATACTCCACCCATTTCATAAAGTATTCGACCCGGTTTAACGACGGATACCCAATATTCGGGAGATCCTTTCCCCGAACCCATACGTGTTTCGGTAGGCCTTACTGTAACAGGTTTGTCTGGAAATATACGTACCCATATTTTTCCACCACGACGCGCATATCGTGCCATGGCTCGCCGCCCCGCTTCTATTTGTCTAGATGTGATCCAAGCGGGTTCAAGTGCCTGAAGGGCGTATCCGCCGAAACAAATTCGATTGCCTCGATAAGATATTCCCTTCATTCTTCCTCTATGTTGTTTACGAAATCTGGTTCTTTTGGGGTTATAGTTGATGGTTGTTTCTCAATGCCATCTCTACTGCAGAACTGGACATGAGAGTTTCTTCTCATCCAGCTCCTCGCGAATGAAACGATTAAATAATATTGTATATATTTTGAATTGAATGAATAATGAATCATGGAATTTTTTGAGATATAATCTGTCACATACACGTAGGAATAAAATAAAATGAGAAATTTCATTTTATAATTAATGAATCTTCATTTTTACCTTTATTTCTTTTTATTGAATTGCCCAAAACTTAGCAATCCAGTAAAGTAAGGCTTTCGCGGGCGAATATTTGCTCTTTCAACATCCCTTTCATTCGTAGGGGCGTTCCATGACCTATCAGAATAAATGAATTGGTTCTTGGCTCGTTCCGCCATCCCACCCAATGAATCATTAGGATTCGTTTTCAAGGGAATCTTCCTCAGTCACAGGTTCTGTCGTTCCCATCGCTTCTCGATTAATGACTAGGCCCGAACTCTGCAATGGAGCTCCTAATAAAATTTGTTCCTGAATCAATCTTCTCAGTCTTTATTGACTCGGCGCTCTTTATTCTTTTTGATTTTTCGTATAAATAAATTGTATTCATATTCATCGAATCTAATTATTTTATTAATTATGGACGAATACATTAATGCTTTATTACATTGCCTTTTATAAGATAGTTCATAGACCATACATATTGGAATCATATATCATTGCTATTCTTTTTCTTTCTTTCTCTCACCCCTCCATTTATCCATATCCCTTTGTTTTTGCTTCACAACCTTATAGATAGATTTATTTTTCTTTTATGTAAAAAAAAAAATGCTTCAGTTGCTACAACAATATGATCAATACATCATATAGCGACTGGTTCCTTGGATCCAGATAATACGAAGCAATGAGCTGGTTATTAGTTATATAGTTATTAGTTCATACTAGGGGATGGCCCTTTGTTTTTTAATCCTAACCTAACTCTAAATAAAAAACCAACGAGTCACACACTAAGCATAGCAATTATATGGAGATGGAGTCAATCGAATTGTTATTCAACCCTATAGAATTAAGAATTCGAAAAAATTCTCATTTTTTTGATTGAACGGAAAAAACTGAACGAGTTTGTGATTTTTTATTCAATTGCCGGATGGATGGAACAGAAAGACAACGAAAGGCCCATTATTCCTCGTCTGCAAATATCCAAATTTTGATTCCTAATGCCCCATAGATAGTTCGAACTGTATAGGAACAATAATCAATTTTGGCTCGAATGGTTTGTAGGGGAACCCTACCTTCTCTGATCCATTCGACACGTGCTATTTCCTTTCCGTCGATACGCCCTGCAATTTGTACTTGAATTCCCTTTGTATCTGCTTTTTCAGTTAATTCAATAGCTTTTTTCATTGCCTTTCGAAACGAAACTCTATTCTTTAATTGTTCGGCTATAAATTCTGCAAGAATATTAGGTTGTCCATACGGTTTTTCAACTTTTGTGATAGCAATGTTAAGTTTTTGGTTCACAGAATTAAATTCTTTTTGTGCATTGCTCTGTAATTCTTCAATTCCTCGCGGGCTGCCCTCTAT